GAAAAAGAGAGAAAAAACTGGGGATATTGTGTGATTTGTTTAGTTGGGATCCAAAACTAAAATATAAAATTTAAGTAAATAAGTAAAAAAAAAGGGGGGGTCTTGAATCAAAATAATTTAAAGTTCTTATTTCTGTCAGAGGGCAATATGAATGTTTTATCATGTTCCATCAACACACTAATAAAAGAAGGGTTATATGAGATATCTGGTGTAGAAGTAGGCCAACATTTCTATTGGCAAATAGGGGGTTTCCAGGTCCATGCCCAAGTTCTTATTACTTCTTGGGTTGTAATTGCTATCTTATTAGGTTCCGCAGTTCTAGCGATTCGCAATCCACAAACAATTCCAACTGACGGCCAAAATTTCTTTGAATTTGTCCTTGAATTCATTCGAGACGTGAGTAAAACCCAGATTGGAGAAGAATATGGTCCATGGGTTCCCTTTATTGGAACCCTGTTTTTATTTATTTTTGTTTCTAACTGGTCAGGAGCCCTTTTACCGTGGAAAATTATCCAGTTACCTCAAGGGGAGTTAGCAGCACCAACGAATGATATAAATACGACGGTTGCTTTAGCTTTACTCACATCAGTAGCCTATTTTTATGCGGGGCTTATAGTTTTTAATTAAATAGTCTTTTTTTTTTAGTTTAGCGTCAAGTAATCTATGTACGGTGCAAGACTATTTTATTAAAGAATACAAATGGACAAGGCTCTATATACATTAGAAATACAATAGAAAGAAATAGGAACAAAAACGATATTAGAGAGTTGGAAAAAACCAAGAGGAAAGAGATCTAAAAGGTCTTTTTCCTAAAGTTATCTTTTCGTCCCCTCACCTTATTTTCCTCGACGAATCTTCACTATATTTACCTGGGTCCGCCAATCTTTTTATTCAAATAAAAATGTGAATACGATATATTGTTTACGACATGTGATTAATTAAAAAATGATTAATTAAAAAACAAAAACAGGATAAAAAATTCGACTTTAGATTTACAGTGTATTTTATTCAACAATTGGCCAAAAGGAACTATTTAATATTAATTAAAAAATATTAATTAAAAATTGCATAAACTTAGATCAACCTAATAATGATATTTCTATGTACAAATTCGCACTAATAAATTTTTTGCTGCCCATTTCATTTAGATTATATTTGGTCTGAGAAATCTTTATAACTATAAGGTAGAAAAAAAGGTAGAAAAAAGTTATAAGAAACGGGATTCCTAAAAAATAGATTGGTTCTCAAATACGATTGAATCGACTGGTTTACGCGATGGAAGAAAGACATGTATATATTAGATAGTGATTACTTATATATGTATATGCACTAAAAATATATTTATATGAACTAAAAATAGATTGCATTTTTGTTACTATTGCGTGCTGGTTCCAATAGAAGTCTTCTCGGATGGTTGTGACTGCGAATAGGCTGAATAAAGAGATGACCTAAAGAACAGATGAAAGAATTGAAATAACAGTTTAGAAATGGAACAACGAAACTGCTATGGATTCACAAAGACTCTATGTATCTAAAAGAAACAAAAAAGTATCTAAAAGAAATAAAAAAAGCTATTGAAATTGTTCTGATGATTCAATAATAATATTACTTCAGTTCGAAGTTTGTAAGTTACTTCGCCTGGATGAATCTTCTTGATGGAATAATTAAATAAAAAATTGATTGCTTGATTGTATCATTAACCATTTCTTTTTGTTGGTATGAGGAACTTATCATGAACCCACTGATTTCTGCTGCTTCCGTTATTGCTGCTGGATTGGCTGTAGGGCTTGCTTCTATTGGTCCTGGAGTTGGTCAAGGGACTGCTGCGGGACAAGCTGTAGAAGGTATCGCGAGACAGCCCGAGGCAGAGGGAAAAATAAGAGGTACTCTATTGCTTAGTCTAGCTTTTATGGAAGCTTTAACGATTTATGGATTGGTTGTAGCATTAGCACTTTTATTTGCGAATCCTTTTGTTTAATTGTTTTATTTCCTTATACCTGTCGTTTGCTTTCTAAAATTAGCTAAAAATTTAACTTCTACAATTCCTTTTTTGTTGAAAAAATAACCTAAACCTACGGGAAGGGCTGATTTGCGGATGAGGAATTAGCATACCGACCCCCTTTCATCCTTCCCGTTCGTAGTCCACAGGGAATTCTTTTTATGAGGTGTTGCAACAATCAAAAGGGAGTTCATACTTTCTAATTAAAAAAATTATTATAACGCGAATATTTTTTTTGACTCGATAAAAAGAATAAATAAAAAAGAGTGACAAAGTGATAGAAAACAAACTCTGGTTGATTTTTAGTCTATCTATAATATAAGAGGAGATTCCATGAAAAATGTAACCGATTCTTTCGTTTTTTTGGACTACTGGCCATCTGCCGGGAGTTTCGGATTTAATACCGATATTTTAGCAACAAATCTAATAAATCTAAGTGTAGTTATTGGTGTATTAATTTTTTTTGGAAAGGGAGTGTGTGCGAGTTGTTTATTTCAAGAA